CATCATTCCCTTTGGTTTGCACAGCCAAAAAATTATTCTGAAGGTCTGCAAGAAGATCAAAAAATAAGAAATTCTATAAAGAATTATGTACAAAAAACTATGAAAACATCTTCTGGCGTCGAGGGAATTGCACGTATAGAGATTCAAAAAAGAATCGACCTGATCCAAATCATAATCTATATGGGATTTCCAAAAATATTAATTGAAAGTCGACCCCGAGGAATCGAAGAATTACAGATGCATTTACAAAAAAAATTTAATTCTGTAAATCGAAAACTTAACATTGCTATCACACGAATTGAAAAGCCTTATGGAAACCCTAATATTCTTGCAGAATTTATAGCCGGCCAATTAAAAAATAGAGTTTCTTTTCGCAAAGCAATGAAAAAGGCTATAGAATTAACTGAACAAGCAGATACAAAAGGAATTCAAGTGCAAATTGCAGGACGTATCGACGGAAAAGAAATTGCGCGTGTTGAATGGATCAGAGAGGGTAGGGTTCCACTACAAACCATTCGAGCTAAAATTGATTATTGTTCTTATACAGTTCGAACGATCTATGGGGTATTAGGCATCAAAATTTGGATATTTCTAGACGGGGAATAATAAACCTTTATTTCCCTTTCCATTCTATCCAGCGATGGAACAAAAAATGATCAATGCGTTTCTTCTTTTTCTTTTCTGTTCAATAAAAAAAAAATGAACAATTAGAATTCTATTCTTCTATTCTATAGGGTTGAATAAAAATTCAATTAATCTTTTGATAAAATTGCAATGCTTAGTGTGTGACTCGTTGGTTTTTTGAGGGTTAGTATAAAAAACCAGCCCCATAGTATAAACAAATAACTATAGAAGTAATAACCAACTCATCACTTCGTATTATCTGGATCCAAAGAACCAGTCAAGATATGATATATTGTTCATATTGTTGTAGCAACTGAAATCTTTTTTTATTCAAAAAATCTGCTTCTAAGTTGTGAATCGAAATAACGAAATAAAAAAGAAAGGGTATGGATAAATGGAAGGATGAGAGAAAGAAAGAAAAAGAATATTGATGATATATAATTCCAATATGTAAGGTCTATGAGTCATCTCAGAAAAAAAGCTGTGTAATAAAGCATCAATACGGATTCCTCATTAAATGGATCTGCTCATCGAACAAAAAATAAAGAGCTTCGAGCCAATAAAGACTAAGAATATTGACTCAAGAACTAATAGCTCCATTGTAGAATTCAGACCTAACCGTTAAGTAAGAAGCGATGGGAACGATGGAACCTGTGAATTCAAAAGATTCTAGTGAAAATGAATTCGAATGATTCATTGATCGGGATGGCGGAACCGACCAGAGACCAATTCATCTATTCGGAAAAGTTATGAACGAATGATAGAACTGAAATAGAAATTGAAAGAGTAAATATTCGCCCGCGAAAACTTGATTTTCTTGGATTGCTAAATTTGGGCCAATCCAATACGATAAAGAGTAAAACAAAAGAAAGATTCGTTTTAACATTCTAAAAAATATATATAAATAGAAGAAAAAAATAGTTATTTAATATATTTAGTTATCTATACAAACAAGATATACAAATTAGTAATAGATTTGATCTAGATTAAATGAAATCCATGATTCCGTATATTACTTATTAAATACATGTATATCTTAATTCAAATTATTTTATATCTGAATTGAATTCAAAATCTTTAATTTGAATTCATTTTATTCGCGAGGAGCTGGATGAGAAGAAACTCTCACGTCCGGTTCTGTAGTAGAGATGGAATTCAAAACAAACCATCAACTATAACCCCAAAAGAACCAGATTCCGTAAACAACATAGAGGAAGAATGAAGGGAATATCTTATCGAGGTAATGATATTTGTTTTGGTAAATATGCTCTTCAGGCACTTGAACCCGCTTGGATCACATCTAGACAAATAGAAGCAGGTCGACGAGCAATGACACGAAATGCACGTCGCGGTGGAAAAATATGGGTCCGTATATTTCCAGATAAACCAGTTACAGTAAGACCCGCAGAAACACGTATGGGTTCGGGTAAAGGCTCTCCCGAATATTGGGTAGCTGTTGTTAAACCAGGTCGAATCCTTTATGAAATGGGTGGAGTAACAGAAAATATAGCCAGAAGGGCTATTTCAATAGCAGCGTCCAAAATGCCTATACGAACTCAATTCATCATTTCGGGATAAAAAAGAAATAGACCTTGGGTAAAAAAAATAGCGGGTACCGGTTTATTTTTTTGGACAAACAATNNTTCTTTTTTTCTTCGACCTTTGCATTGTAAAAAACAGATAAAAAAAAAAAAAAAAAAATGATATGATTCAACCTCAGACCCATTTGAATGTAGCAGATAATAGCGGGGCTCGAGAATTGATGTGTATTCGAATCATAGGAGCTAGCAACCGTCGATATGCTCATATTGGTGACGTTATTGTTGCTGTGATAAAAGACGCAGTTCCAAACATGCCTCTAGAAAGATCAGAAGTG